ATGAATAATTGGCTTTATGGTGGAAGAAAGACGTCAAATTGCAAATTTGAAGATGTACAGGTTACTAAAGCTTGGGTGGTTAAAGTATGAGTAGATATTCTACTTGATTAGTTCTATCAAAACTATCCTTTATTCAGGCATCATACTTCTATTGATTGTAACACAATGAATTTATTTTAGTTATATATTTTATTATATATAGTTAAATTAAGAATTAAAGTATTATAATAAATTTAAATAAGGTAGTTAAAGTTCAAAGTTTATATAAATATAAACTAAAATTATTAATAATTATAAAAGTTTGATTCTTGCTTGGATTTTTGCTTTATAATTGTAGAGTACATGTAAATTTTAATGGGAAGAGGTGGTAAGGGGCTAAAAGTTACTTACTAAGGTAGAAAGTTATTACTTTAAGGTGTTGATTCGCAGTACAAGATATTATTTATTTAGTTGGGGCTTGATAACAGCAAATTATATGGAAATCTGATTAAATTTTGTGCCAGCAGTCGCGGTTAGACTTGGAGGTTGAGTAGAAATTTTTTGGTTTAAGTTATTTAAATAATTATTTTTAATTTAGATTTATGGTAGATAAAAGGTGAAATTGAATTTTTATAATATAAATTTAAGTTAACTTAAGAGTTATTAGAGGCTTATAAAGTTGAGGGATGAACTAGGATTAGATACCCTATTACACTTGATAGAAAAAATAAAAATGCCTGAGTATTAAGAGTTATGTTCTTTAAATTCAGAGAATTTGGCGGTATTTTAGTCTTGTTAGAGGAACCTGTTTTATAAGTGATACTACACGTAATATCTTGCTAATTTTTGTTTAACAGTTTGTATACCGTCATTATTAGATAACTTTTATAGAATTAGTTATTACAATTAAGGATTTAAGTATATTAGATCAAGGTGCAGCTTATAAATTAGAAGAAATGGGTTACAATAAAATTTATTTAGAATGGATCAGTGTTAAAATTAGTATTGTGAAGGTGGATTTAATTGTAATTAAAATTTAATAAGTTTTTATGATAAGAGTACTAAATTATGTACATATTGCCCGTCGCTTCCATTTAAGGTGGAATAAGTCGTAACATAGTAGGTGTACTGGAAAGTGTACCTGGAAGTAAAAATTTTTTAAAATTTGCTTTGGCAGAAAATGCGTTAAATTTAGAATTTAATTATATAGGGATACACTATAGGTAAAAGTACTTAGTACTATGATTATTATAATTTTGAGGTATTTAATATTAATTATTTGTGTTTTAGTGGGAGTAGCTTTTATTACTCTCTTGGAGCGTAAGATTTTAGGGTACATCCAGATTCGTAAGGGTCCAAATAAATTAGGTATTATGGGGTTATTTCAGCCTTTTTCTGATGCGGTGAAGCTTTTTGTTAAGGAGCAAACTTTACCTGTTATGTCAAATTTTTGGCCTTATTATTTATCTCCTGTATTTGGCTTATTTGTATCTTTAGTCTTATGGATGGTGATTCCTTATGAGTTGGGTTTATTAAATTTGGAAATGGGTATATTGTTTTTTTTATGTTGCTTAAGATTAGGAGTGTATCCTTTAATAAGGGCTGGTTGATCTTCTAATTGTAAATACTCTTTATTGGGTAGATTGCGGGGAGTAGCCCAGACTATTTCTTATGAAGTTAGGTTAGCTTTAATTTTATTGTCTTACATTTTTTTGATTGGGAGTTTTAATTTTATTGAGTTTAGAGTTTATCAGGAGTATATTTGATTTTTTTGGTTAACATTCCCTTTATCTATAGTGTGATTTAGATCATGTTTAGCTGAAATAAATCGGACTCCTTTCGATTTTGCGGAGGGGGAATCAGAATTAGTATCTGGGTTTAATACTGAGTATAGGAGGGGTGGTTTTGTATTAATTTTTATGGCGGAGTATGCTAGTATTTTATTTATAAGGGGGGTATCTACTTTACTTTTTTTAGGAGGGGTAGTAACTAGATTTTGATTTTGCTTAAAATTAGTGATAGTTAGATTTGCTTTTATTTGAGTTCGGGGTACCCTCCCTCGGTTGCGGTATGATAAATTAATATATTTAGCTTGGAAGAGATTTTTGCCGGTGTCCTTGAATTATTTGGTTTTTTTTATAGGATTAAAGGTATTTTTATACTAAATAAAATTAAATTAGTTTATTGAAATTAGTAGGTAATTAGATCTTAGATCTAATTAATGCTTTCAAAACATTTGTTTTTTATAAACTAAATTACCAGTTTAATAATTTATCTCATAAAATAGAAAGTAGAGGTCTTAGGATATAATATATAAAATAAAGCAAGGTTAGTGCTTGACCTACAAAGATGTAGGGATCTTCTACTGGGCGAGCTCCGATTCAGGTTAGAAGAAGAACTGTGGAAATTAGAATTCAGAATATAATTTGGTTTAGAGGATAAAAGGAGAGCCTTTGGAATTTAGCTATAAAGGTTAGTGGTAGAATTGCAAGGATAGCTACTGAGATTACTAGAGCTACCACTCCTCCTAATTTATTAGGAATTGATCGTAAAATAGCGTATGCGAAGAGAAAATACCATTCAGGTTGAATATGAATAGGGGTTACAAGAGGATTGGCTGGTGTAAAGTTGTCAGGGTCTCTTAGTAGATATGGATTTAGAAGAGTTAGTATAATAAGGAGAAAGAATATAATAAGGAATCCTACAATGTCTTTAAATGTAAAGTAAGGGTGGAAAGGAATCTTATCTATACTAGCATTAAATCCTAGAGGATTATTGGCGCCAGAGTGATGGATAAAAAGAATGTGAACTATAGAGGCTGCAGAGATTAGAAAGGGTAGGAGAAAGTGGAATGAAAAAAATCGTGTTAAAGTTGCATTGTCTACAGCGAACCCCCCTCAAATTCATTGTACTAGATCGGTCCCGATATAAGGGATAGCTGAGAATAAGTTAGTAATAACTGTTGCTCCTCAGAAGGATATCTGACCTCAGGGTAATACATATCCTAAAAAGGCAGTAGCTATAGTTATAAATAAAATTATTACTCCTACTATTCATGCATGAAGGAGGGTAAATGAGCCATAATAGATGCCTCGGCCAATATGGAGATAAATACAAATAAAGAAAAATGAAGCTCCGTTGGCGTGGATAGTTCGAAATAGTCAACCATAATTTACATCCCGGCAAATATGGGAGATACCCGAAAAAGCAAGGTCAATATGGGGTGAAAAATGGAGTGATAAAAATAATCCTGTTATAATTTGGAGAATAAGGCATAGGCCTAGAAGAGACCCAAAATTTCATAAGATGGAAATATTACTTGGAATCGGTATATCGACGAATGCTCTGTTAGCTAGTTTGAATAGGGGATGGGATTTTCGTAGGGGTGTGGTCATTTGTTTATATATAGTAATGTCAGACCTTTATCTAGTATTAAAATTAATGTTAAAATTTAGGATTGGTATTTTAATTTTTTTGGTTATGATAGTATGCGGGCTTAGAGCGTTTATTTCTAAACATAAGCATCTATTAAATGCTTTGTTAGGGTTAGAATTTATGATATTAAGGGTGTTTGGTATAATTAGGGTCAACGTAACTGGAATGGGAATAGAGGTATATTTTGTTATGTTTTTTTTAGTTTTAGTAGCTTGTGAAGGAGCATTAGGGTTATCTTTATTGGTTTCTATTGTTCGATCTCATGGAAATGATTATTTTAGTAGGTTAGGGGTTCTGTCATGTTAAAGTTTTTAGTGTTTAATTTTGTATTGATAATTTTTATTAGAAGGTGGGAAGTAGTTGAGATTAGCTTGCTTATAATATGTTTTTTGGCGTTGTTATTTAGATTAAATAACGATTTCTTTTTTTTTAATTTGAGTCTCGGAATGGGAGTCGATTTTTTAGGAAATATTTTAATTATATTAAGTGTTTGAATTGTTATATTAATAGTATATGCAAGCCAAGGTGTTAAAAAGACTAATAATTTTTATTCTATATTTTTATTTGTAAGACTAATTTTGCTAGCGGTTTTATTGTTAACTTTTTGTTCTACAGATTATTTGATATTTTATGTTAGTTTCGAGAGGTCATTAATTCCTATGCTTATTTTGATTTTAGGGTGGGGCTATCAGCCTGAACGTATTCAAGCTGGGATTTATATATTATTTTATACTTTATTCGCTTCGTTGCCTTTATTGGTATCTTTATTAAGATTATATGAATTAATAGGGAGATCAAACATAGGTTTAATATTTAGAGTTAGGGGATCTTCTTTAAAAATTTTGTGGTATTTCTGTACTATTTTTGCTTTTTTAGTAAAGCTACCTTTATATATGTTTCATTTATGATTACCAAAGGCTCATGTTGAGGCTCCTGTTGCTGGGTCTATAATTTTAGCTGGAGTACTTTTAAAGCTTGGGGGGTATGGTTTAATTCGTATTTTGATAATTTTCTCTGATATCAATAAAGTATTTTCTTGGTTGTGGGTTAGGATTGGTATTTTAGGGGGAGTCATTGTCAGATTAATATGTTTACGTCAGGTAGATATAAAATCACTTATTGCTTATTCTTCAGTTGCTCATATAGGACTGGTTTTGAGTGGTTTAATTGTGGGTAATGTATGGGGTTTAAATGGGGCTGTAGTAGTAATGGTTGGGCATGGCCTATGTTCTTCTGGTTTATTTTGCTTAGCGAATATAGTCTATGAGCGTTTAGGTAGACGGAGTTTAATAATTGGGAAGGGATTATTAAATTTAATACCTAATTTAGGTATATGGTGATTTTTATTAATTGTAGGTAATATAGCAGCTCCTCCAACGTTGAATTTATTAGGGGAAATTAGGTTAATGATCAGAGTAGTAAGGTGAAGCGAAATTGGTATAATTGGAATTTCAGGTTTATCATTTTTTAGGGCTGTTTATACTTTATATATATATTCTTTAAGGCAACATGGGTTATTTTTGAATTCATTGTATTCTTGCTGTTCTGGTAAAGTAACTGAATATTTTGTACTAATAATACACAGTTTACCTTTGAATATAGTAATTTTAAAGGGGACAATAGTATTGACTAATTTTTAGGGATAAGGTGGCTGAGTTGAAAGCGTTAGATTGTAAATCTAAAAACAAGTTAAACTTTCTTATCAGAAGAGTTGTCGGTAAGATTTAAAAGATTGGACTTTTTTTTACAGCTTTGAAGGATGTTAGTTTTATTAACTTAAAATCTTAATTAGTTATAAGTATGGATGGGATGAGAAGCCCAAATAGGTTTAGGAAAGAGAAGAATGGTAATGTTATAGAGGGTAAGGGTTTAAATGATTGGGTTCATTTATTTTGAACATATGAGAATGACACGGTAGAAAGGGTTAGACGGATATAAAAGTACAGGGTAACGAGGGAGGTTATGAGCAGGATAGCAAGTGGAGTAAAGAATGATGAATTAATCATTTCTTGGACAACAATTCATTTGGGAATGAATCCGGAAAATGGAGGTAGGCCTCCTAATGAGTAAAGTCTTAATATAGAAACAATTTTTGAAAAAGCGGTTTTGTTGTTATTTATTAGGTGGGTAAAGTAATAGGCTTGAAGGGAATGGAAGAGTAGTGCTACCGAGGTAGAAATAATGGAGTATATAATGAAGTAAGTAATTCATAAGGTTTCGTTGATTAATATGGAAAATAATATTCATGAGATGTGGTTAATGGAAGAGTAGGTAAGAATTTTTCGAAGTGAGGTTTGGTTTATACCTCCTAGGGCTCCTACAATAGCAGAGGTAAGGGCGATAGTGAAAATAAGAAAATAAATATATAAATTAATTGGTAGGAAGGAGATCAAAAATATAGGGGCTAGCTTTTGGATAGTTATTAAAATGATAGCTTGAATTCAATTTAATCCTTCTATAACTTGGGGGAATCAGAAGTGGAATGGAGCAGCCCCAAGTTTTAAAAGGAGAGCTAAGGAGATAACTAGAAAGGAGGGGTTTATTGAAAAAATAATAAGGGAAGAGGAAAAGATAATAAGGGCTGATCCTAAGGCTTGAACAAGAAAATATTTAAGGGATGCTTCTGATGGAATTTTATTTTTTCTTGAGGAAATAAGAGGAATAAAGGATATAAGGTTCAATTCAAGTCCAACTCAGGCTGAAAACCATGAGGTGGAGGAAATAGATAAAATTGAGCCTGAGATAAGGGCTATGGAAAATATAATTTTATATGGTGAGTAAGGCATTGAAAAGAGAGAGGTCTACTCTCATAAACGAGGTATGAGCCCGTTAGCTTAATTAGCTTATCTTTTGGATATGTATAAGTGTAAAGTGCACGAGAAGTTTTGATTTTCTTAGGGCTGGTGTGATTCCGGTGTACATAGTTATTACCTAGTAACGTGAGAGGAATTAAAGGGTATCCTAAAAAGATTGGTCTTGATTCAGAGATAGATATAATTTAGGGTCAAGCGGTTTGTATTTACTTTTAGATAAAATAAATTCTTATTATTTTAAATAATAAATATATTTATAAAAATTTGGCATATAAGTGTTAAAACTCTAGTAAGAGGGGGGGGTAAAATCTTAAAGTAGATATATATATACATTTAAATCTATATAGAATATTTCTAAGACATTATAATGAGTTAATGATCTTATCTATACAGAACTAGAAGATAAGACCTCTTCCAGTTATATGAGAATAAATCCTTTAGGGACAGAAGATCCCCCTCGAGGACGGGAGATCTGTACCTAAATGGATTTACTCTAGTTTTAGATTCTTTACATTTAAGGGAAGATATTCCTCTTGTAATGTACTATAAGCACTAATATAAAGCTTGGTGAGATAATTTCGTGTTAAAGTTAGGCAGGTCTAATAGGACAAAATAAAGCTAAAGTTTAGCGTTTCAGTTACATTGAAGAGGTTATCGTGATCGATTTATTTTGAGTTAAGATAGCTTGTTTGTTTTAAGAGTAAGAAAAATATTTTGATAATTAAGTAATTAAAAAGAATGGGTTTATAGAACTATAGAGTAAAGTATTGTGAGAGAAAGCTGAAAAAATTTATATACTGAATAATGTGAAAGTAGAAGTAAAATTTTGTACCTTGTGTATCAGGGATATTTAATATTATGTAATGATTATATTATTCCCGAAAGGAAGATAGCTAAATTATAATTTGAGTTCTTGTTGTAAAAAGATTTAAAATTTTATTTTAGTAGTGATATGTTAGTCGGGCTTTCTGATATCTGGTTCTTTGTGAAATAAATTTAATTTAGTGTTTATATTTATATGGTATAATTAGTTGGAGTAGAAGGGTTAAGCTTTTTATTTAATTTTTATAGGGGCAATAGAAAGAAGATGTTTAATTAGGCTTAGAAGTAGCTATATTTATAAAGTGTTATTATTAAGATTTTTTTAGTTTAATATTTTTTGTTCTTTAAATAAGTAAGAGAGAGTATTTAAAATTGTGATTTAGGTATTTAAAATGATTGTATTAGTATAAAATGATTTATTAAGTTTATTGTGAAATGGTGTAAAATTATAAAAAGCTCATTATTTAATAAAGGAATTCGGCAAATTTACTTTCGCCTGTTTATCAAAAACATGTCTGTATGGGGGTTTATAGAGTCTGGCCTGCCCATTGGGTTACTAAAAGGCCGCGGTATAGTGACCGTGCGAAGGTAGCATAATCATTAGTCTTTTAATTGAAGGCTTGTATGAATGGTTGGACGAGAAGTAATCTGTCTCTGTTGAAAAAATTGAATTTAACTTTTAAGTGAGAAGGCTTAAATGATCTAGAGGGACGATAAGACCCTATAAAGTTTAATATTATAACAATAGAAAATTAATTGGATTATAAGATTTATTATTGTAGGTGGTATTTTGTTGGGGCGACAAGAATATATATAATTTAACTGTTCTTTTTTGTATCTAAAATATATGAGTTAATGATCTTTTTAAGAGTATTAGAGTAAATTACTTTAGGGATAACAGCGTAATTTTTTTTGAGAGTTCTTATCGACAAAAAAGTTTGCGACCTCGATGTTGAATTAAAGATTCTTTATAGTGCAGAAGTTATATAAGAAGGTCTGTTCGACCTTTAAATCTTTACATGATTTGAGTTCAGACCGGTGTGAACCAGGTTGGTTTCTATCTTTTAGAGTATTCAGAGTTGTTTTAGTACGAAAGGATTGAATAACTGAAATAATTTTTATATTTGTAAAGTATAGCATTAAATATGAATATATATATATATATATATATTCAGAGAAAAAAGAAAAGTCTTTTATCTTTAATTTCCAAAATTAATATTTTTTAAAACTATTCTCTGAAAGCAATTTAATTATTTTTGGAGAATCGTAGGGGTCTACAAGAGATATTAATAATTTTTACTACTACAATTAAGGTGAGTAGTAGGTATAGGATTATAAATATAGTAAAGAATATAGGAGGAAGTGAGTAGATTATACTTGTTGATGAAAGTATGAGATTAATTTTATTTGAGGACAAGATTTGGGAGGAGAAGATATGTATTTTTGATGGTAGGATTATTGGGTCTAATAGAAATAATAATGATGAGGAAATTAGGGCGATAGGGATCAGAATAGTAGAGGAAAAGATATTAAGCTTAAAGGGCTCATTGGAGGCTAGGGATGCTACATAAATAAAGAGAATTAATATTCCTCCTAAAAAGATTAAAAATAGGATGTATGAGAATCAGAATGAGGGGTTATAGAGACCTGATGAGATACAAATAATGGTTGTTTGAATAAGGAGAATTAATCCTATAGATAGGGGATGGGATAGTTGGGAAAATAATAGGGATATTATTAAAATAAAGGGAAAAACGAAATATGAGATATCATTTGATTTTATTGTTCAAACGAAGTTTTAAGAAGGAGTATTCATCTTAGGTTTACAAGACCAATATTTTTTATTAAACTATTAAAACTAGTTGAGAATTTAAATAGTTTAATAAAAACGTTGGTTTGTGGGACCAAAATTATAACTAAGTATTTTAAATTATGTTATGGGGTATTTCTAGACATCTAATTAGTTTAGTTTTTTTATTTATGAGGTCTCTGATTGTAATAGGAGCAGGTTTAATAAGTTTAAATTTTAGTTTAAGGTATGTAATTGAGTGGGAGATTATTTCTTTAAATTCCTCTTCTGTTGTAATAACTTTGATTTTTGATTGGGTGAGGTTAGTTTTTTTAAGGTTTGTTTTGTTTATTTCTTCTATAGTAATATATTATAGAGGAGATTATATAAGGGGGGATATTGGTTACAACCGGTTCATGTATTTAGTTTTTGCGTTTGTTCTTTCTATGGGGTTTTTAATTATTAGCCCTAATCTGATTAGGATTCTTTTAGGTTGGGATGGGTTAGGATTAATTTCTTATGTTTTAGTTGTATATTATCAAAATGAGAAGTCTGCTAATGCCGGGATGTTAACTATTTTATCTAACCGAATTGGTGATGTTGGGATTCTATTGAGTATCTCTTTAATATTTATGTTAGGAGGTTGAAATTTTATTTTTTATGGTTTATATATAGGGGATAGGTTTATTTTAATAAAGAGTTTGGTATGTATGGCTGCTATAACTAAAAGAGCACAGATCCCCTTTTCAGCTTGATTGCCGGCTGCTATAGCAGCCCCTACTCCAGTATCGGCATTAGTTCATTCTTCTACATTAGTTACGGCTGGGGTTTATCTTCTAATTCGGTTCAGAAGAGCCTTAGAGGGGTCTTCTGTTCAGTCTTTCTTGTTAATTATTTCTTGTTTAACTATGTTTATGGCTGGGTTGGGGGCAAACTTTGAATTTGATTTAAAGAAAATTATTGCGTTATCTACTCTGAGACAGTTAGGAGTTATGATAAGAATTCTTTCTTTGGGGTTTTCTGATCTTGCTTTTTTCCATTTATTGACTCATGCTTTATTTAAGGCTTTATTGTTTATATGTGCTGGGGTAATTATTCATAGGTCTAAAGAGTGGCAAGATATCCGTAGAATAGGAGGCCTAGTAATAGGTTTACCTTTAACTAGTGTATGCATAAATTTAGCTAATTTGGCTCTTTGTGGAATACCTTTTTTAGCTGGATTTTATTCTAAGGACTTAATTCTTGAAGTAGTCTTTATAAGAAAAGTAAATTTTTTTAGGTTTTTATTATATAGAATGGCTACAGGTTTAACAGTATGTTATACTTTTCGGTTAGTATTTTATACTATAAGGGGTGTAAGGAATATAAGGAGTATTATGTTTATCGGGGAAAGTTATAGTATGATAATGAAATCTGTGGTTATATTAAGATTGGGAGCAGTGGTAGGGGGAACCTTTTTGGCTTGAATGGTGTTTCCTGAGCCGTATATAATTTGTTTGAGGTTATTTATAAAAATTTTTGCTTTGTTGTTAAGAGGACTTGGAGCATTAGTTGGTTATATTTTAAATATTGTGGGAGTGAGGTACAGGCTAAAAGTTTTAATAACTTATTTTCCTGTTGTTTTTATAGGCTCAATATGGTTTATGCCGTTGTTATCTACTAGAAATTTGTCTTACTTTAGGTTTTATGTAGGAAGGGTGTACATAAAAGTAATAGATAAAGGTTGATCGGAATATTTAGGAGGATCTGGTGGATTCCAGAGTTTTATAGGAGGATCCAAGTATTTGCAAATAAGTCAAGATAATATAGTAATGGTTTATATAAAAAGATTTTTTTTATGAGTAATTATTGTTTTTTTTTATTTGGTTTAGACGAACTTATATATTTCAATTAGAATATTGCGTTGAAGCTGCAAGGGTGGCTATTAGTCTATGAGTGTTTAATTTTTAGAAGGAGATCTTCGGTTTTACAACGAAAATGTAATGTGTTGTTTACACTATAAAAATGAGAAATTAACGGAATTTAACCGCTTAAGATATAAGTTAGAAGCTTTTTCTTTGGCATAAATCTCCTTGATAGGAAAATAATTCAATTATATCATTAACAGTGATAAGCCTCTGTTTGGCTTCTATCAAAAATTAGAGGTATAAACCAAGAGTTAGGTCGAAACTAAATGCAAATGTTCGCTTTCTAATTTGAAATAGGTTAAAAACACCTTATGAATGCAAATCATATGTCATGGTTGACTACAATTCCAGTGGGCTCATTCTAGAGCCCCTTTTCATCACTCATAAAAGAGTCCAAAGAGAAGAATTAATAAAAAGAAAAGTCCTGAGTAGGTTCATGAGATGATATTAGTAAATGGGGCTACAGAGGCTAAGGGTAGGAGCAAAGTGATTTCTACATCAAAAATTAGGAAGATCACAGCAATTAAAAAGAATCGTAGGGAGAAAGGAAGGCGTGCGGAGTTTTTAGGGTCGAATCCACATTCAAATGGGGATATTTTTTCTCGGTCTATAATTGTTTTTTTAGATAGGATAGAGGAAAGAAGTATAATTGCAGACACAATGGTAAGTGTAAATAGAGTAGAGAATAATATAGTTAGAATTAATTTTTCTAAAAGATTAGACTTTCTAGTTGGAAGCTAAATGTACATAATATACTAAAAAATTATCTTCCTCATCAATAGATAAAGATGTAAAGGAAGAGTCAAACTACATCTACAAAATGTCAGTACCATGCTGCTGCTTCAAACCCAAAATGGTGGTTATTAGAAAAGTGACATTTATAAAGTCGGTAAAAACAAACTGATAGGAAAGAAGTTCCGATAATAACATGAAGCCCGTGGAAGCCTGTGGCCACAAAAAAGGTAGACCCATAAATTGAGTCGGCGATGGAGAAAGAAGCTTCTAGGTATTCATAAGCTTGTAATCTAGTAAAATAAATTCCTAGGAGGACGGTAAGGCCTAAACTTTGAGTGGCTTCAGACAGGCTAGAATTTAAAATTGCGTGGTGAGCTCATGTTACGGTTGCTCCTGATGAAAGAAGAATAGTTGTGTTTAGAAGGGGGATCGAAAAGGGGTTAAATGGTTCAATTCCTATAGGAGGTCAGTATACTCCAATTTCGATTGTTGGGGATAATCTTCTATGGAAAAATGCTCAAAAAAAAGAAAAGAAAAATAAAATTTCTGAAACAATAAATAGAATTATACCTCATCGGAGTCCGCTTATTACGATTTGGGTGTGGAGTCCCTGATAAGTTCCTTCTCGTGTGATATCTCGTCATCATTGAATTATTGTTAAAATAATTGTAATGAATCTAAAAAGGAGAAGGTCTGGGTTAAATTGATGGAACCATTTCACTAACCCTGAGGTTAGTAGTATGGCTCTAATGGATCCTGTTAGGGGCCAAGGTCTTATATCTACTAAGTGATATGCATGGTGTCTATGAGATGACATTAGTTTACTTCTCTAGCATAAAGTGTTCTTAGGACCGCAAATACATAAGATTGGATAATTGCAACAGCAGATTCTAGTATCAATAGCAAAATTTGGGAAAAAATTAATAGAAACACTAATCTAGAGGGTATAAGGGGTCCTATATTACCTAAAAGTGAAAGAAGTAAGTGGCCAGCAATTATGTTAGCTGCTAGCCGGATAGCTAAGGTACCTGGCCGGATAATATTTCTAATAGTTTCAATTAGAACTATGAAAGGCATTAGAATGCTTGGTGTGCCTTGGGGTACTAAGTGAGCAAATATATGTTGGGTATGGTTGATTCACCCAAATAAGATAAATGACAGTCATAAAGGGAGGGCAAGAGAAAGGGTTATGGCTAGATGTCTAGATCTTGTAAAGATATAAGGAAGTAAGCCTATAAAGTTGTTAAATAGGATGAAACTGAAGAGAGAAATAAATAATAGAGATGACCTAAGATTTGAGAGCTTAAGGATAGGTTTAAACTCATTATGAAGTGTTTTGATGATTAGTGACCATAAAATAGATCATCGGGAGGGAGAGACCCAGTAAAATATCGGGATAAAATATAGGCCAATAAAGGTTGAGATTCAATTTAAGTGGATAGATAAGATTCTTGAAGAGGGTTCAAAGATAGAAAACAATCTAGTTATCATTTTCAATATTTTTCAGGTTTAATTAATTTGGAAGAGGTGGTAAGGATTTTTAGAGGGGGTTTGATGAAGAAATTAAAGACAGAGAATAAAAAAAATCCTAGGATGAATATGAAAAGTAAATTTAGCCAGAGAAGAGGTCTTATTTGAGGCATATAAAAATATCGTGAAAGATTACTTAAGTCTGACAAACTTATATTATACATTAACTAATTTTTACCATAAGAAGTAGATGCTACTATTTTAGGTTTAAAAGACCTAATCTTTTTATAAAGTATCTCATGCCCAGGTGCTATCGGGGAAATAGTTCGGAATTAGAGGAAATTCAATCTAAGAATGAATTAATTGAAACTCTTTCGATTACAATCGGTATGAATCTGTGGTTAGCCCCACAGATTTCTGAACATTGGCCGTAAAATAGGCCTGGTCGATTAATTAAAAATCTTACTTGGTTAAGGCGGCCTGGGACTGCATCAGCTTTGACCCCTAGTGCGGGAATAGTTCATGAGTGGATAACATCAGCAGCTCTGATGATAAGTCGAATTTGGGCATTAAATGGGAGGGTAGTTCGATTATCTACATCTAGTAGCCGAAACTCGGATGGAGTTTGGTTTGAAGAGGGTATCATATAAGAATCAAATTCTACTCCTAGAAAATCTGAATATTCGTAGGATCAGTATCATTGGTGCCCGATAGTTTTTAGGGTAACTCTAGAGTTATTTGTTTCGTCTAAGAGGTAAAGAAGACGAAGTGAGGGCAGAGCAATAAAGATTAGGATAATTGAAGGTAAAATAGTTCAGATAATTTCGATAGTTTGATTTTCAAGAAGGTACCGGTTGATAAGGGAGTTATAGGCAGAGTTCAATATAATATAACCTACTAGGGTGGTAATGAGGATTAAAATAAATATAGTATGATCGTGAAAGTAGATTAGTTGTTCTATAAGGGGAGAAGCACTGTCTTGAAATCCCAAGTATTTTCATGTTGCCATTTCTAAAAGAAGAAATTCTTCATTGTAGGAGCTTAAATCCTATACATTTATCTGTCATTTTAGGTATATAGAGATTAGAGGGATCTCTGTGTATCTATGGTCAGCGGGTGGGTAAGGATGCTGCCATTCAATAGAAGTTCTAAGAAATGGTGAGAATGAAACAGATCGTTTAAGTATAAGAGCTTCTCATACAATAATTATAAACCATAAGACTGCTGTAAGGGAGATTAAGGATCCAATAGATGAGAGAACATTTCATGTTGTGAATGCATCAGGGTAATCTGAATATCGTCGGGGTATTCCGTTTAAGCCTAAAAAATGTTGAGGAAAAAATGTTAGATTTACTCCTAAGAATATAGCGAAGAAATGAGGGCCTAGTCATTTAGGATTTAAGGAGAATCCTGTAAATAAAGGGAATCAATGAACGATACCTGCGAAAATCCCAAATACTGCTCCTATAGATAGAACATAGTGAAAGTGGGCTACTACGTAGTATGTATCGTGTAGGATAATATCAATAGATGAATTAGCTAGAATTACTCCTGTTAGACCTCCTACTGTGAATAGGAAAATAAATCCTAATGTTCATAGGAGGGAAGGCGAGTAGGAAAACTGGGAGCCTTGGAGGGTTCTTAGTCAACTAAAGATTTTGATTCCGGTTGGAATGGCAATAATTATAGTTGCGGATGTAAAGTAGGCTCGTGTGTCTACGTCTATACCTACTGTGAATATATGATGGGCTCAAACTAGAAACCCTAAAATTCCAATAGCTGTTATAGCATAGATTATGCCTAGGGTGCCAAAAGCTTCTTTCTTGCCTGATTCTTGGGCAACAATATGAGAGACTATTCCGAAGGCTGGTAGAATAAGAATATAGACTTCAGGGTGCCCAAAAAACCAGAATAAATGTTGATAAAGGATAGGGTCCCCTCCTCCTGCAGGGTCGAAAAAGGTTGTGTTTAGATTTCGATCCGTAAGGAGTATAGTGATGGCTCCTGCAAGAACTGGTAGGGAGAGCAGAAGTAGAACGGCTGTAATAAATACTGACCAGACAAATAGAGGTATTCGATCTATAGTTATACCTTTTGTTCGTATATTGATAGTGGTGGTTATAAAGTTTACTGCTCCTAGGATTGATGAGACACCAGCTAGATGGAGGGAGAAAATTCCTAAATCAACTGAAGCTCCTGCATGGGCGATAGTTGCAGCTAAAGGAGGGTATACAGTTCATCCGGTTCCTACTCCACTTTCTACTATTCCTCTTGTTAGGAGGAGTGTAAGGGAAAATGGTAAAAGTCAAAATCTTATGTTATTTATACGGGGGAAAGCTATATCAGGAGCTCCTAATATAAGTGGAACAAGTCAATTTCCGAATCCTCCGATTATAATTGGTATAACTATAAAGAAAATTATTACAAAGGCGTGTGCGGTTACGATTACATTATAGATTTGATCATCTCCAATAAGTCTTCCAGGTTGACCTAATTCTGTTCGAATGATTAATCTTAATGAAGTTCCTACTATTCCTGCTCAAGCTCCGAAGATAAAATATAATGTTCCAATATCTTTATGGTTTGTTGAAAAGAATCATCGTTGCGT